GACCCGACGTAGCAAAGCCTTGGGTAAAAATAGTACTTGAGGCAGTTATTGTGGTTAAATAATTTTTTCGTTTTTTTAAATAGGGCAGTATATGAATAAGGGAGAAACTCCATGAAAGAAAAATGAATGATTCATATAAATCACTTAGTGGGAAATGGCCCGAATAAATCCAACGAGTGATTAATAATCCTGTTAGACATAAAAAAGTAGCTAGCATCCCCTTTTCTGACGAATCATATGGTTTTATGATTTCATTGCCCAATAAGGTTATTAAATGAATTGTAATCACAATTGAAACAATAGAAAAGGAAATATGAGTTAATATATGCTCTAAAGTTGAAAATATCATAAAAAAGAAAAAAGGTGGGGATCCCCCATATTAATATTAATTATTGGGAATTTAATTTATTTTTATTATAGGATCTATTGGATCTCGTTTAGAAGATGGCATGCCGCCACTCGGACTCGAACCGAGATGCTCTAGCACTGCTTCCTAAGAGCAGCGTGTCTACCGATTTCACCATAGCGGCTTGCTCGAATTCATAATAGCCTATTTATATTCAATAGTCGAGATTGAACAAGTCAATTCAATCAAATATGTTTTTTTAGTAAAAATTAAATTGATAAAAAAAATGAGTTCAAAAGTCAATTTGAAGATTCATTAGTTTCATTTATTTTCCTTTAAGTGTCCAATCTTAGGGCTTTTTACGTAGTTTATGCGATTCTAAAATCGAACTCTTGCAGCTATAGAAATCTCTCTCTAGAATAAAAAGAATAAAAAAACTTTTTTCCTTTTTTACGCTTATTGTCATGTCATTATTTCTGGTTTATCTGATTTCATAATCATAAATTTGAAACAAAAAAGAATTTTTCTCAATGAATCTAAAACTATTTTGTATTTGGAGTACTGCAAATTGACACTTGTACATAATATAATAATATCTCAACAATCAAGTTCTTTTATTGATTCTTTTATTGATGATCTGAAAATTGGAGATATATGGTAAATCCATTACATATGGTAAATGCAATAAATTAAGAAGTTAGTTTTTAACATGGAATCCATTAGTTTCAACAATCTGCCCTTCCCGAAAAAGATAAAAAATTTTATTTATTGGAATTGTAAAGGTCGATGGGGAAAAAAAGACTCCCCACCACCAAAATATGAGTGAAAACAAAAAAATAAAAAATTGTATTTAGTTTTTTATTTAGATTTAGAATTCAGAAAATAGAAGAATTATTCTTTTAGACATAACATTAAGATTCTATTTCATATTAATATGAACTTTGATTTTATATTAACAAATTACTGATCCAATTTTTTGAATCAAATGCATTTCGATTATTCCAATATTTTAGGACTTATTTGTTTGTCGTACAAAAAAACTTTTTGAATTCCCGGTAGAAAGAGATTTCCCTAATGACAAAGCTTTTAACGACGCCCAATATCCTTTCATTTTCCAAATATTTTTACGAATACGCTTTTTTGATATCGAAGTACGTTTTTTTGGAACTGCCATTTAAAAATGAAGAAGTTACTCATTGTTATAGTTGGATGTGAAAGACATCTATTGTTCTATTATTATTCTTATTCATTATCTATTTTTTCTCTAAATAATATAATATTCTCTTCATAAAAAAGAAATATAGATATGTCAAAGATCCATGAAAACTGGATCAAAAATGACTCGAAATAACAAAATATTCCGTAAAACCAAAAATTTTTGGTTTGGAACTATTAGTTCGCGTTGTTTATCTCTCAAAGTTATATCTTTAGAATCTGCATGTCATAGAAATCAAATCAAACTTAATAAAATAAAAAAAGAATCTAAAAGACCTTTATTTTCGGCATTCTATACTTGATTTACATGTAATAAAATACCAGGATTGTACTTTTGACTAATAAATTGATAGTCAAACTAGAAAAAAATACAACTAAATTCAATTTTAAAATTCGAATGAGACTAGTAATAAATCTGTTAAAAGATACGTGGTTTGATAAAAAAGGATCTTAGTCATTTTTGATCCTTTCTCGCTAAAAAGTTCATTTTAGTTCCATATTTTTCTAAACTTTACTAATAAATTGTTTTGATTGAAATGGAAAACAATCAATCCCATAATGAATTAGTTAATTAATTGAAAATTAGTTAATGAATTGAAATAAACTAACTAAAATCAAGAGTTTTTTTCATTAGACCGATGACCTTAGTTAATCTTATAATTCCTATCAGCATCAAGTACTCTTTTTAGGCTAAATTTTTATCCTTGCTCTATGAATATAATTTTTGATTACGATAAATTATTCTATTTTTATTTTCCTATTATAAGTGTTCGTTTTTTTATATGTCACTTGGTCATATCATTTGACCAATTGTAACTTCTTTTTTGAATATTTGAACGGTTTTGAAAAGACTCAGAATAATTAATATTAATAAATACTAATATAAACTTCTTAAATCAGTTAGTGCATATCTTGATTTTTTATTGACTTTTTCGAAAGGTAAGATCCGGTGAATCGGAAACAATTAATTAAGAATAAAAAACTTTTTTTATGGAACAGACATATCAATATGCGTGGATAATACCTTTTCTTCCACTTCCAGTTCCTATGTTAATAGGGTTGGGACTTCTTCTTTTTCCGACGGCAACAAAAAGTCTTCGCCGTATGTGGGCTTTTCAGAGCGTTTTGTTGTTAAGTATAGTCATGATTTTTTCCATGAATCTTTCTATTCAGCAAATAAATAGTAGTTCTGTCTATCAATATGTATGGTCTTGGATTATTAATAATGATTTTTCGTTAGAATTCGGATACTTGATCGATCCACTTACTTCTATTATGTCAATACTAATCACTACTGTTGGAATTTTGGTTCTTATTTATAGTGATAATTATATGTCTCATGATCACGGGTATTTGAGATTTTTTGCTTATATGAGTTTTTTCAGTACTTCTATGTTGGGATTAGTTACTAGTTCAAATTTGATACAAATTTATATTTTTTGGGAATTAGTTGGAATGTGTTCGTATCTATTAATAGGATTTTGGTTCACACGACCTGTTGCAGCAAAGGCTTGTCAAAAAGCCTTTGTAACTAATCGTGTTGGCGATTTTGGTTTATTATTAGGCATTTTAGGGTTTTATTGGGTAACGGGGAGTTTCGAATTTCGTGATTTATTCCAAATATTCAATAACTTGATTTCTAATAATGAGGTCGATTTTTTATTTGTTACCTTGTGCGCTGTTCTTTTATTTGCCGGTGCGATTGCTAAATCTGCACAATTTCCTCTTCATGTATGGTTACCTGATGCGATGGAAGGGCCGACTCCTATTTCGGCCCTTATACATGCTGCTACGATGGTAGCAGCGGGCATTTTTCTTGTAGCCCGACTTATGCCTCTTTTCATAGTCATACCCCACATAATGAATTTTATCTCTTTGATAGGGATAATAACAGTTTTTTTAGGAGCTACTTTAGCTCTTGCTCAAAAAGATATTAAGAGGGGTTTAGCCTATTCCACAATGTCTCAATTGGGTTATATGATGTTAGCTTTAGGTATGGGGTCTTATCGCAGTGCTTTATTTCATTTGATTACTCATGCTTATTCTAAAGCATTATTGTTCTTAGGATCGGGATCCGTTATTCATTCAATGGAAACTCTTGTTGGGTATTGTCCAAAAAAAAGTCAGAATATGGTGCTTATGGGAGGTTTAACAAAACATGTACCAATTACAAAAAATTCTTTTTTATTAGGTACACTTTCTCTTTGCGGTATTCCACCCCTTGCTTGTTTTTGGTCCAAAGATGAAATTCTTAATGATAGTTGGTTGTATTCACCTATTTTTGCAATAATAGCTTGGTCTACGGCAGGATTAACGGCATTTTATATGTGTCGGATTTATTTACTTACTTTTGAAGGACATTTAAACGTTCATTTTCAAAATTACAGTGGAAAAAGGAATACCCCCTTATATTCAATATCGCTATGGGGTAAAGAAGGTTCAAAAATAAGTAACAAAAACTTTCGTTTGGTAACTTTATTAAAAATGAATAAGAATGGACGTCCTTCTTTTTTTTCAAATAGAGTATATAAAATTGATGAGAATGTAAGAAATATGACTCCACCCTTTCTTTCTATTCCGAATTTTGGCAATACCAAGACTTCTTTGTATCCTTATGAATCGGATAATACGATGTTATTCCCAATACTTATATTAATTATATTTACTTTGTTCGTTGGATTCTTAGGAATTCCTTTAAATCAAGACGTGGATATATTAACAAAATGGTTAACCCCGTCTATAAATCTTTTACATAAAAATTCAAATAATTCAATAGATTGGTATGAATTTTGTAAAGATGCCTTTTTTTCAGTCAGTATAGCCTCTTTCGGAATATTTATAGCATTTTTTTTATATAAACCTCTTTATTCATCTTTTCAAAATTTGGACTTAATTAATTCATTTTTTAAAATGGGGCCTAGGAGAAATTTTTATGACAAAATAAAAAATGCTATATATGATTGGTCATATAATCGGGGGTACATAGATGCCTTTTATGGAACATTCTTTATTGTGGGGACGAGAAAATTCGCCGAATTCACTCATTTTTTTGATAGACGCATAATTGATGGAATTCCAAATGGAGTTGGTCTTATCAGTTTCTTTGTAGCAGAGGTTATTAAATCGGTAGGGGGGGGACGTATTTCTTCTTATCTGTTCTTTTATTTTTCTTATGTATCCATTTTTTTAGTAATTTACTACTTTTTGAATCTTTAAGTCTTTCTTTAAGTCTTTAAGAAAAATCCATTTCATGAATAAAATGTGACCAATTATCCAACCAACAAAACTACTTGTTACAAATAGCATCTTGCTGTTGCATCGAAACATAAAAATGTTGACTAATCTCGCTAACATTGAACTTGGTAAAATGAAATGATTGAATAATTGAAAAATGAGATTATTCAGGAATACACATTGAATGCTGAGATTACGCATTGAA